CTTTATGTTGTGTTGATCGTTACGGCCTCTTGAATCTTCTAGATTACCTATCGTTATTATCTTTTTTATTTGGTATTTGTATGGAATGGGAATGCGGATTTCTTCTTGTTTTCTTTATTCTTGATAGGAATTTTCTTGTTAAGACCCTATTTATTAATTGAAACCTCAGATTCATACGAGAACCACGATAATTCAATGAAACCTTCAAAGTCCAAAGTTCACTGAGTGAGAACCATTGGATCATCACTTATTCAATAAAAAAAAGAGCTATAATGATTAAAAACATAAAATACAAAGAAGCGTTTGTCCTTTGATCTAAATAAGAGTTTAAAAGCAGAAAAAAAGTTTGATTTATTAAAATTTATAAGATAGAACGGAAAGAAGTCCGGCTACGAGGTCTGAGTATTAAGTATGAATCATAGTTCGAAAACTTTGTGATCTATTTGATCTATTTCGTGCTCCAGATACTCGAATGAATATCCGACGAAGGAAGTAAAACCATCTTGATAAAGATGACAGACCCTTTCTCCGTACTATCCATAGGGTCAATTTTAACAAGTCACACACTCATATTCCGGAAATATACAATGCAGAAAAAAATTTCGCGGTCGAACTACCAAAGGAGAATAGGCTAAAATTTTTAGACCTACATAATTTACTTTTTTGTATCGAACGAAAAGCTAGGACTTCAAGATTCTTCTCAGTCTAATTCACTGAAATTCCATCCAGTAGAACAGAAGAATTATAAATCTCCAAAATAATAGATAGGAATACCGCAAATAGCGCCATTGCAACACCCATCAAAGGGGTCGTTCCCCATCCAGGAGCTACTTTACCATATTCGGAATTCAACGGTTTCAATAACTTCCCTACAGTAGTGCTTCTTGGACCAGATCTAGAACTATCTTCAACAGTTTGTGTAGCCATAAATCTTATTTTGTATTCATTACGATCTGTTGACTTTGTATACCATTCCGTTGTAAATAAACGATCTTAGCATAGATCCATTGTGGTCTTTCAATTCTATAATAATGGAAACAGCAACTCTAGTCGCTATCTTTATATCTGGGTTACTTGTAAGTTTTACTGGGTATGCTCTATATACTGCCTTTGGGCAACCCTCTCAACAACTAAGAGATCCATTCGAGGAACACGGGGACTAGTTGACGTAATCAGCCTCCAACTAATTGGAGGCTGATTACGTCAATGAAGATAATGAAAAATTATTTCATTTTTTAGTTGAAATTGTAGGCGGTTCCCGAAAAAAAATAGCGAAAAAAATGATCCCTAAAGTCGATACTAAGAGAAATGTATAAACCAATGCTTCCATAAATTTGATCGTGGTTTACAATTATAGCTTTCATACCTGTTTTGTTTATGTTTACTGAGGAGTATCCCTCCGGATAAAGAACAAAAAAGAGTCAAAGAAACGGCAGCGATTTAAATCAAGATTCCTACAGTACCCTACCTATTAAATACTATTAAATAAAAAAAAATCGCAAACAGAAACTAAAAGACAAAAGCAATGTTGCATCAGACTGCTTGTCTTTTTGTAGTTGGATCTCCAAGTTTTTGGAATGCCCCAAATTCCACCTGAGCATCCAAATCTGGATCAATACCAGCAAAAACATCTCTGAAAAGGGTTCTAGCACCATGCCAAATGTGTCCAAAGAAGAAAAGTAGAGCAAACGAAGCATGCCCAAAAGTAAACCAACCTCTTGGACTGCTACGAAAAACGCCATCGGATTTCAAAGTAGCACGATCTAATTCAAAAATCTCACCCAATTGAGCCCGTCTAGCATATTTTTTCACAGTTGCGGGATCACTATAACTCACTCCGTTGAGTTCACCACCATAAAACTCAACAGTTACACCTACTTGTTCGACACTATATTTAGATTCTGCCCTTCTAAATGGGACGTCCGCTCTAACAATTCCGTCTCCGTCTACCAAAACAACCGGAAATGTTTCAAAAAAAGTAGGCATACGGCGTACAAAAAGTTCACGCCCTTCTTTATTTCTAAAGACGGGGTGTCCTAACCATCCAACAGCTATTCCATCCCCATTGTCCATTGAACCCGCTCGGAATAACCCCCCTTTTGCTGGATTATTACCAATATAATCATAAAAAGCTAATTTTTCAGGAATTTTAGACCAAGCTTCCGATACACTTTGATTTTCAGCTAGTCCAGCACTAACTCTTCGATATATTTCTTGTTGAAAGTATCCCTGATCCCATTGATAACGAGTAGGACCAAATAATTCGATGGGAGTAGTTGCAGAACCATACCACATAGTTCCAGCAACAACAAAAGCTGCAAAAAAGACAGCAGCAATACTACTGGAAAGGACGGTTTCAATATTTCCCATACGTAATCCTTTATATAGACGTTGAGGCGGACGAACACTAAGATGGAATAAGCCGGCTAATATACCCAACGTCCCTGCTGCAATATGATGAGAGGCTATTCCTCCCGGAACAAAAGGGTCAAAACCCTCCACGCCCCACGCCGGATTTACGGGTTGGACCTTTCCGGTTAGTCCATAAGGGTCGGATACCCATATTCCAGGACCATATAATCCTGTTACATGAAATGCGCCAAAACCAAAGCAAGCCACTCCGGAAAGAAATAAATGAATTCCAAAAATCTTGGGCAAATCCAAAGAAGGTTTTCCTGTACGTTCATCACAAAAAATTTCTAGATCCCAATATACCCAATGCCAAATAGCTGCCAAGAAGCACAAGCCAGAAAACACGATATGTGCTGCGGCTACCCCTTCGTAACTCCAAAGACCCGGATTCGTTATAGTCCCTCCTGTAATATTCCAACCGCCCCATGAATTGGTTATTCCTAAACGAGTCATGAAAGGTATAACGAACATACCTTGTCTCCACATTGGATCAAGAACAGGGTCGGAGGGATCAAAAACTGCTAATTCATATAGAGCCATGGAACCGGCCCAACCAGCAACCAGAGCAGTATGCATTATATGAACCGAAAGCAAACGACCGGGATCATTCAATACAACAGTATGAACACGATACCAAGGCAAACCCATGGAAATACCCCTTTATCAACGAAAAATAGACACTATGTAACTTTATTGCATTGGAAAAAACTATGTTACGGACCCCCCCCTTTTTTAGGTAATTATTTCGGAGAAAAGATTACTATTTGTTCTATTATGTTAGTAATAATGGAACAATTCCATTCATAGGAAAAAAGGGAAGCGGATCTATTCTATATCCGATAAGTACCAATACGCAATGGGGGTGAATCCTATTTTATATGAACCAAGATAGCTATTGTTGTTCATCATTCAGAAGCCCGTTCGTAAAAAGTTTTCTTTAATTTTGATTCATTCTCTCTTACTTTACTTTTATTTTATATTTTATTTGAGCTTATTCAACTTTTTATGTATTAAATATGATTAATTTCAATATGATTAATATTAATAAAGTAGGAAAAAAGGATAATATTATTAAAAAAATGAAACCCCAGTCTTACGTTTCCACATCAAAGTGAAATAGAGAACTTCATTCTCTTTTTTTTCATTTCATGCCTATTGGCGTTCCAAAAGTACCTTTTCGAAGTCCAGGAGAAGGAGATACATCTTGGGTTGACATATAGTGCGACTTGTCAGATATATTGGGCTATATGGGATTTCCCCATTTTCTCCCTCGATCGAGATATCCTCTGTTTCGCTCAAAAAGATTGATTGAATTATCAAAAATTTGGCGCAAAAAAGAAATTAGAATTAAATACAGGGAGTATTTAGATTGATATTAGATTATCAAAAATTTTTTATGGTTTACGTGATCGGACTAATAAAATTAAGTATCCAGGCTCCGTTTAGCAAAAACCCAATTGATAATTAATATATAATATTTTTATAATTACTACTTAATATGATATGAAAAATTATGATAAAAAATTATATTAAAAAAAAAAATTTTGAAACAGGGTGATCTAAAACTGTTGATCAAATCAAATAATATAATTAATAATTTGTTGACTATTTGACAGAAGACATGTGAAAGAACTTAATTGAAAAAAAAAGAAGGAGTAGTAAAAAAAAGACGCGGTATTTGGTTCATTTGTTCTATATGTGCAAATCAAAATCGGGCAAATTTTTCCTTTTACTCGGAGTAGAGCATAAACCTAAAAAAATGGAATAAAAAAAGGAAGAAGCCCATTCAGGAACAAGAAAAAACCATCGCCATTTCAACGGAATCTCGATGAAAAAAAAATATCAATGAATCAAGGTAGTCTGCCAGGCCTAATCAATCGTTTTCTTATTTTATTATTAGGATTATAATATTTAATAAAATAAAAGTAAAAGGGGCCAAAAGTTATTTATTTTTTCTTTTACTTTTAAAAGGTAAGCAAGCCCTTCCCTTATTAAGTTAGAAAGAAAAGCTTTCTCTGAAAAAAAAGGGGGGTTGGAATCGACACATTGATTTTTTAACAATTTTTGTTGAACCGTATGCATCAAAAGGTGCCTGTACGGCTCCTAAGGAATAAAATTTTATCCTAATCAACCGACTTTATCGAGAAAGATTATTTTTTTTAGGACAGGAGGTTGATACCGAAATCTCGAATCAACTTATTAGTCTTATGATATATCTCAGTATAGAAAAGGATACCAAAGATCTTTATTTGTTTATAAATTCTCCTGGTGGATGGGTAATATCTGGAATGGCTATTTATGATACTATGCAATTTGTGCGACCCGATGTACAGACAATATGCATGGGATTGGCCGCTTCAATAGCATCCTTTATCCTAGTCGGAGGAGCAATTACCAAACGTATAGCATTCCCTCACGCTTGGCGCCAATGAGTTTTTTTTTAGAGAAAAAAAGACTATGCCTTCGCCCTCGGAAATATGAATTAGTTAAGTAATAATAGCATGGCACTTCGAATTCGATATGAAATTTTTTAGATTAAAAAAATTAGATTATATATTGAAAGAGTAGTATGAGATAAGAAAGGGGTTTTTAAAATGATATCTTCCCTATTCGGGCACATCTCAGCGTCACAAACTTTGTTTTCACACCGGAAGCTTATTTACAAAATAAAAAAAAAAAGACACTTTGGGATTGCTGAATCATAGACGGATCAAAAAAATGATATATAAAGCAACGGAACCATCATAGTATTTTTTTAACTCCTACAAAACAAAAAAGAAGGATGGTAATTGGATCATTTATGGATCTGCGTATAATACAACCTATATTTTTTTCTTTCGCCGAAAGGAAAGGTCAAAAACGTAAATTCCATTGTGGAGCCGTATGCAACGCACAAAAAAAGCCTGTACGGTTATTCAAATTTCTCTGTTTTTTTGGTTATCTCGCCTCATTCTGCGAAATAGAAGAACCTTTTCTATTATATCATCAGGGTAATGATCCATCAACCCGCTAGTTCGTTTTATGAGGCACAAACGGGAGAAGTTATCTTGGAAGCGGAAGAACTACTAAAACTTCGCGAAACCATCACAAGGGTTTATGTACAAAGAACGGGCAAACCTATATGGGTTGTATCCGAAGACATGGAAAGGGATGTTTTTATGTCAGCAACAGAAGCCCAAGCTCATGGAATTGTTGATCTTGTAGCGGTTCAATAAAAATAGGAGCGATTTCATGCAAACCTACCATTGCGAATTTTATATCTTTTTAGATTAAAGGTTTAGTTTCCTATTCTCTTCAATATATTTTTTTTATATTGAAGAGAATCTTGAAGAGAAGTAATTCAGAATTAGCCGGTTAGAACCCATCTAAACCAGCCCATTATTTATATGATTCCGTATGCCAACCATTAAACAACTTATTAGAAATACAAGACAGCCAATCCGAAATGTCACGAAATCCCCAGCGCTTCGGGGATGCCCTCAGCGCCGAGGAACATGTACTCGGGTGTATGTGCGACTCGTTTAGATCATAGACTGAAACACAAAAAGGAAATTCTTTTTTAAATATCAAGGATCAGTACCTGTTAATAAAATAGAATGGAGGAACTCGATTCATTATTTCAAAAAGATAGATCATTCATATCTTCTATTGTGTCTGAAACTTATGGTTTACATTGGTGCAAATCCAATCAACTCCATTTTTTAGAAAACCCCCAATGATAACAAATAGTTATCCATTAAGCGGGGGAAATTCCATTTTTTATTAAAAAAATTCCACTCTTGAAAGAAAAAAACGGACTAACAGGGTAAATGACCAAATCAATTTTAAAATAAAATACCGTTACTGTATAAAGTGGATCTCATTGTGAAAGACCTATTACTGGAATATTAATGGGGTAGAGCCAAAGAATGTGAATTGTACAAGTTACCAATAGTATTGATTAATTAAAAGAAGGAGCTCCGGTGTATAGAGAGGACCTCACCGTTTTAGAAGTAACCATAGAAACGAAGGAACCCACTAGTTATCCATTTCTATTTACTAACTTTTTGTAGTTATTCTTTTTTTATATCAAGTATCAAGGCAATTTATCCTTTCAAAGCAAAGGAAAATACCTAGTAAAAAATAGTGGTGGGGAAGGTTAGAGTAGCAAAAGCCATTGGAATTTTTTTTTATACATTGGACTAATTCGTTTGGTTATTAATGACTAGTAAAGGGGAAAAGAATAACTAAAAAAAGAATTAGTTATTCATCAAAGTTTGATTTATTCAATGACTAGAATTAAACGCGGATATATAGCTCGGAGGCGTAGAACAAAACTTCGTTTATTTGCATCAAGCTTTCGAGGGGCTCATTCACGACTTACACGAACTATGACTCAACAGAGAATAAGAGCTTTAGTTTCGGCTCGTCGGGATAGGGGTAAAAGAAAAAGAGATTTTCGTCGTTTATGGATCACTCGAATAAATGCCGTAATTCACGAAACGGAGGTATTCTATAGTTATAACCGATTCATACACAATCTGTACAAGAAGCAATTACTTCTTAATCGAAAAATACTTGCACAAATAGCTCTATTAAATAGGAGTTGTCTTTATACGATTTCAAATGAGATCAAAAAATGAGGGGATTGGAAGAAATCCACTAAAATATTTGAAATAGAGTTTTAAGGAGAATAAGCTCGGGGAGGGTAGAGTAGAAATTAGTATTATAAAAAAAGTCGTCAAAAAAAAACGAGGGTATATAGTCGCTAAAAAAAGACTTTTTTTTCTTTTCGACGATTCTTTTTTTTTTTTTTATGACAGACACAGACGTAAGAATCAAATTTTGATTCTTGATTGGATTTGTCGAACAAAATAGTAACCTCTTTTTTAATTCCTTCAGATTGGAATTGTTATTCAATTGAAGAATTAGTCTATTTTTTTCTGGTTCTAAGGCTAGTAGTTCTAGGGGTCGACTCACTTCTTTCAAATTGTTTCTGATTATTAAGAAAAGGTAACAAAGATAAAATACGAGCTTGTTTTATAGCAATAGTAATTAATCGTTGTTGTTTTAAAGTTACTCTATTCACCCGTCTAGATAATATTTTTCCTTGTTCACTAATAAATCGACTAATTAAACTCATGTTTCTATAATCAATTCGATCCCCCGATTGGATCGGGGGCAAACGCCGACGAAAAGATCGCTTGGATTTAGTAAAAGGTCGCTTAGATTTATTCATAATTTTTTATTCCTTACCTCTAAAATCCTATTTTGATCGGATCAAAATAAAAATGATTTCTATTTCTATATAGGATAGAGTTTCTATATAGAATTAAGACTATAGGATTTTATTTCTTTCTATTATTTTATTTGTTTATATTTATATATATGTAATAATACGTAGATACTATCATTATTCCTGTTCTTAAAATCAAATTTTACATATAAGCACTCAATTTTATCTATTTCTTGATTTCCCCATGAATTGTATGTTTATAACAATAGGGACAGAATTTTCTCAATTCCAATCGACTAGGAGTGTTATGACGATTCTTTTGAGTAATATATCTGGAAATTCCCGCCGATTCCTTCTTAATATCATTTCGAACACAACTGGTACATTCCAAAATAATTGTTACTCGAACATCTTTACCTTTGGCCATGAAACCTCCTTTGGATTTATGATTCACCCCCAATCTTCTATTTTAATTTTAGGATCCATAAAGAACAAGAACCAAAAAAATAGAAGCTGTTAATTAACTAAAAAAAATGTCTGAAATATTTCGTTGCAATGAATATTAATTATTATTAGTAATTAATTATTATAAAAATAAAATAATAAGTAATACAATGATTTTTTGAAAACTATATTTCAAATCTTTGTACAGTATTTTTTTTAAGTATCTCGTAGGATACTCTTTCCCTAGCAACACTTTTTTTTATTGGATCCTGAACCCTCGTTTTTATGACCTTTCGCCCCCCCTTTTTGCTAATTATTCTAAAAAAAATAATTAGCAAAAGGGGGGTTAGTCCCCGATCGTTGATCGTATCTCTAAATTTTTTATCCTTTCTGATGTTAATAACTAGAATTAAAAAAAGGGAAATGTTAATGCATCTGGAAATAAACGATTAATCTCTATTAATAAACCCGCTAACGAAACGAACCATAGAGTACTTAGTACCGGTGCTACGGAAAGATATGTTTTTAGATCTCGCATTTGAAATCCTCCTTCTTTCTTCTTTATTGTATTACAATATATATAGTAATATATATAACTATAGATGTACATGTAGTTAAGAGGTTCTTGTATTTGTATATGTAACCCCCCTTTTTTTAATTTAGAATTGAAATATTGTCTATTAGAACGATCTTATAGATTCCATTTTCAAATGGAAACGCCTTTTTATGTAAATTTGAAATTGATAGAATTTTCCTAAAAAAAACGTAATTTTTTGAATTATATATATGTTTGTTATCTGATGAAAAAAAAAAAGAAGCATGTGGAAAACAAGATAGGAATTGTCTACAATGACACTGTAAACCAATTGAAAGGGATGTAGCGCAGCTTGGTAGCGCGTTTGTTTTGGGTACAAAATGTCACGGGTTCAAATCCTGTCATCCCTACCTATTACTGCTCAGAAGAGCAGTAACGAGGAATCCATTTTAGATCTATCTTTTTTTAATAAAATTGGACATACATATAATTCTGAAATTTATGATATACTACGATATAGTATATACGTACAAAATCAATTCGGGTTCAAGAATGTCCTCTTTCTAGCCTTTTCGTTTTTTTTAGAAAAAATAAGAAAAGCGCTCTTAGTTCAGTTCGGTAGAACGTGGGTCTCCAAAACCCAATGTCGTAGGTTCAAATCCTACAGAGCGTGATGTCACTCTTGTTTATTAGATTGTGTCAAAATTCCATTCTTCGCAAATAATTGAGCAGCAATCTGAATTAGACCTCCCGCATATGAAAGCAAGAAGGAGGTCAGTCAAAAAAAAGAGATGTTAATTAATCAAAAGTCCAACTGATCACCACGTCTGTATTGTAAATAAGCAGTTACGAATAGTCCAGCCAAAGTAATAGGAATTAGACCTAAGACGATTCCAAATAAAGAAACTTCAATCATTTCAATTTTCTTTTGTTTTCATTTTTGAAAGGGAGAAAAGAGAGGTACTATCTATTCCTAGCTCTTAATCTGTATTGCCGATGAATCTCACTGACCAAAATTGGGTAATTAACACGGTAAGGAACTATCGAACATATGAAATACCATAGAAATCTTTTTTGATCAAAAAAGATTCATTCAATTAATTTCAAATAAGTCGTATTTTGCTTAGACCAATAAATAGAACTGAGGTTATAGTTAAAGCTGCTAGTAGAAAACCGAAATAACTAGTTATAGTAGGCATGAAGGGACTCAATAAAATATGTTTTTTTATACATATGTTTCTAAAGTACTTCCCTAAGTTTCAATAAAAAAAAATTTTAAAGATAGATACAAATACTAGTTCCAAGAATCAAAAAATTCAATTGAAAATTTGTGAGTTATCAATCATTATCCGTGGTATGAACAAAAAAAAAAGATAAAAATAAAAAAACTAAAT